GAACAGATAGAATTTGATCATTATGAACAAATCCAAAATCTTTGTAGACAGAGCCAATCATTAGTTCCCAAACATGGGGCGAATGGAATCCGACCCAAAAATCGACTACTAAAAGAATAGAAAAAGCTTTTATTGTGTCACTTAAGTTATATAGGAATTCCTGAGCCCAAGAGTTAAGAATAACAAGTTCTTCAGTACCCAAAATAGAATAACCGCTTAGAATAATGAAACAGATTATATTTGTCGAGAAGTGCAAAATCATATGGATATGATCTTCGTTGTGTATCTTGATTAATTGGATCGTTTCTTTGTGGATTCCTATACGAAGGTTTTGTAGATGTGTCTCCGAGTATTCCTTGATCATTTCGTCCAAGAGGGCGAGTTCCTCTAATTCTATGAATTTTTCTAGAATACTCTTTTCTTGACTATCATTCAAAAAGATTTCGGATTGCCTAGTATTCCACCAATTAGTAACCCAAGATTCCAAACTTTTATTAACTGAGAGAGAAATCCACCAGGGCAAAAAGACAAGAGATGCGAGATATAAAAGAGGAGTGAACGTTTTCTTTTTTGCCATTTTTTCATCTGTGAATTGGTAATGAACCCACCTCCTTCGTCGACTCTATGCTATGAGATCTAATATTTCTCTCACGCATGAGTTCTATTACAAGGTATCGAGCCAATGAATCTATTCACTGTTTTTTATTTGTGATTTCACGGTGAGTCTTTGAATCTAGAAATAATACAGAAATAGAAATAGACTCAAAATTCACTTCGAATTCGAATGAAGAAATAATAAAATAAAAGAAAGAATCAAAAAATATTGTTTCCAGATATCCCAATTGTTCAAATTCGAAGCAAGTATCTCCTTTCGATGAATGCCCGAAAGAACCACTTTAAGTATTTAAGTAATGAGTATGATTAAGGTGTTGAGACGAGACGACAGAACTCCTTTTCTATGATTCTATCAAAATATCCAGTATTTCAAAAAAATTTCACTGACTATAAGTAGTCAGGAATAGAATAATTGAGGGGAATTTCTGAAAAATATTGTGATGATGAAAAATGCGCGGCAAACCAAGACAGAAATTGGTTAGTTCTCATTATAAGTTATAAGAAATCCAACGCTTTGGCCATTAAGGAGCACAAAAGAAAGTATAAAAAGAAACGTCGATTGCCAAAACGAAATAATTTACAAGATATGATCTATCTGAATTTAAAGTCTCAATTCCAACAAATCTTGGACTTAAATAAAAAAATCCATTTTTGCTTTCGAAAGGGTTTTATATATGAGATGAATCTGTTATTTCAATTTGTTTGTTACTTATTTTGTTAGTGAATTGAGGTATGTAGGTTTCAATACACATAAAAGACCAGAGAAGGTTTTCTAGTCTTTTATGTGTATGTCTGCTTTGGCTCGAATGATCGTTCTGAAGAAACTTCAGTTAAGTTATGTTCTAGAAAAAAGAAAGGGGATTCTTGAGTTTTTTCCCTCCTGCTAAGAAAGCATTCATTCTTCAGCCCATTTCTCAAAATACTTCAATTGGTACACGCAAGAAATAGGCCAATTCAGCAGCTTTTTGTTCAATTTCCCGTGGAGTCAAATTCTCATCAGTACGAGTCAAAGGAATGGCCCCCTGACCTCTGATGTCCATATAAAGGACACGACAAGCATAAAGACCCTCTTTAACTTCTATTCTGATGGACTGAATATCCTTTATAAAGAATCGGAGGCAGATGCGACGATTTTTTCCAGGAAATCCCCAACGAAAAATACACACTATTCCTTCTTTTCTATCGAATCGATCATAACCACTACCTACATTCCACGAAATTGTGCACCACAAATAGGAACTAATAAAGAGACCTGCGATCCCATAGAAAGACATCACGAGCCCTTGTGGAAAAAAAACGATTTGCTGAGACGGAAATAAAGATGTGAAATTTCTACCAAAATAACTGGAAGTTCCAACCAATAAGAATCCTAATGAACCTAAAAAAAGGATAATGGCCCAGCAGAAATTACTTGTTTTTCGAGACCCCGTTATAGGTTCTATCCATATATGTTCTGATCGACAACTCATACTTGATCCGGTTGCATTTTATTGCAATTGAGAGAATACCCCAAATTCATTTGACTTGACTCTTTTTGTTTCCGAAGTCACTCTCATCAACTAGCACTAGGTTGATGTGAACCTTTAGGATTAATTCATCAAATTGGTTAGATCTAAAATAATAACATACCCTTTCTCGTATGATCCCACTATAGATATCGACATACATACTATATCTATTGACATACATATAGATACGCCGACTTTTTATTTCGGCCATCCGGCAATCCTGATCTTTTTGAAAATAACTAGAATTCATTTACCCATGTTTTTGCAGGCATAAGATTCCTTTAATCTTCGACAGAAGCCATATGTTATATCATATTCCACTAAATAGATATCTGGGTTATGATACGAGTCTAAGTTTTGAAAAAAAAAAATGGATGAGATTTTGTCCTACCGGATCTAAACAATCTTATTTTTTTGAACATGAAGAGATAAAGAAGCCATTGCAATTGCCGGAAATACTAGGCCCACCAAAGGCACAAAAACAGAGGGAAAGTTGAAAGTTGTCATAGAATGGGTACCCCGATTGACTATTTGTACCTGTTATTATTATTTAGAAAGATATCTTATAATAATTATAATTCATTATTGTAATTATGGAATTCTTATTAATATTCTTAATTAAGAATTCCACTTATTAATAAACTTATTAATAAGTATTTAATAAATTGGAATTCGAATTAGTCTAGATCTAAGTATATATCTAAGAGAGTATATACTGGACTTATTCATCTTTCTACATAACAAATATGTATGATAATCACCTTTCTTATTATTCTTTATCTTTATCCTCGTCTTTTGCTCTTGTCTCCCAATTTTCATTTAATAAAGAAAAAGTTTCCTACAAATTATCGAAGGATTCGTCAGAATCCGATCCAACAGGGATTCTTAGTCAAAATGAGATTCTCAAGAGATAGAGAAAGATAGAAAACTCTATATCTATCTTTCTCTATCTGTCAACAAAGAAAATCCCAATTGTCTTATTTTTACTTGGAGTCCAATAAACTAACTACTTGTTTGCTACAAATAAAATAATTGAACTTAATGTTCTGTTATACTCGAGTGATTTTGATTCAAAGTCAAAGGAAAGAAACCGTGGGACCCAAATAACTTATTCAGAATCCTTTTTAAATTCTTACGTGGTACGACTAGATCGAATAACCCCTTCTCGAATAAATATTCCGTCTCTTGTGAACCTTCAGGTACTTCTTTATTCAATGTTAGTTCAATTACCCTTTTACCCGCAAATGCAATATAGGCATCGGGTTCGGCAACAACGACATCCCCCAACATACCAAAACTGGCTGTCACCCCACCGGTAGTAGGAGATGTAAGGATTGATACATAGAATAACTTTTGATTTGTTTGAAAATCATATAAAGAAGAAGATATTTTAGCCATTTGCATCAAGCTCAAACTTCCTTCTTGCATGCGTGCCCCCCCGGAAGCACACACTATAATAAGAGGTAGAGATTGATTGGTGGCATACTCAACCAAACGGGTTATTTTCTCCCCGACTACGGATCCCATACTACCCCCCATAAACCCAAACTCCATAACCCCCATTGCTATGGGAATACCATTTAATTGGCCTAGACCGGTTTGAATAGCCTCAGTTAATCCTGTCTTTTTTTGATAAGAATCGATACGATCTATATAAGGATCCTCCTCCGAATGAAATTCAATGGGATCCAGAGAAGCCATCTTTTCATTCATAGGATCCCAAGTATCCGGATCGATCAAAAGTTTGAGTCTCTCTGAACTATTCATTTTAAAATGAAATCCACATCCTTCACAAATATACAATTTTTCGTTCAAAAATCTCCTATAATTTAATGTATAACACTCATCGCACATAAGCCACAAATGTTTGTATTTGTGAGTGTAATTCTCCCTAGGATTAGGATCACTTCCAGAGTCAGAGTCATCCTCCTGAGGATCACCCCCATAGCTAGGGTCATCCTCCTGAGGATCACTTCCATAGTCAGAGTCATCCTCCTGAGGATCACCCCCATAGCTAGGGTCATCCTCCTGAGGATCACTTCCATAGTCAAGGTAAGGCTCCTCAATATATCTATCTATCTTCTGAGGATCTCTTTCTATTTTAAAGCAAGTATCCTCAGGATATCTATCTATTTGAAGGTAATCCCCCCCAAGATTTCTTTTTTTTTGAAGGTAATCCTCCGGATCACTTTCATAGAAGTGGCCATTCGGATCACTTCCATAGCCATAGTCAGGGACATTCGTGTTCAGAGCCAGAATCAGGGACATTCGTGTTCAGAGCCTGAGTCATCCTCCTGAGGATCACCTCCATAGAAGCGGCCATTCGGATCACTTCTATAGCCATAGTCAGGGACATTCGTGTTCAGAGTCAGAGTCATCCTCATCCTCCTGAGGATCACCTCCATAGCTAGGGTCCTTCGGATATCTCTCGACTATACGGAAAGCCTCCTTAAAATATTTGTCTATCTTCTCCTGATCTTTTCTAGCGCCTGGGTCATCCTTCGGAAAATATTTAGCGTCTAATTCATTTAGTTCAAGGCGAATCTCCTCCTTAACTTTCTCCCGAGGATCAACTATAAAGCGAAGGTCACCGTTGTTATATCCCTTTACTATATAGTTAACCTCCTCATCAAATTTTTTTTTCTTCTCAAGATCTTTTGTAGCGTCAGGGTCGCCCTTCGGAAAATATTTATATATTACAGCGCGAATCATAGCAATAGCTTTCTCCTTATCCTTATAGCTACCCCTAAGACCACCTCCAAAATCCCTAAAACCACCTCCAAAGCAAGGGCCGTTGAAATATTTCTCTAAATGATAGTCAGCCTCCTCAAAAAATGCTTTTATCTTCTCACGATCTCTTGTAGCGTCAGGGTCGTC